AGAGGAGTATTATAACAATCTGTTTTTTTTTTTTTTCTAGTTACTTCGTTCTCTATTTCTATTTGAGAGAATCTTTAGGAAAAGAAGAAAATTTCCGTCGAGCTATAAAAAATATGTCGATGTTTCTAGTAAACTAAAAAAATCGTTTAATAGCTATTTTGCTTCAATCTCTCTTATACAAAACAAATCAAAAAATGGAAGATTTAGTTACGATTAGAAATAAACTTTCTATATCTTTCTCCATGGATCCTTTACTCATACTCAAAAAATTGGGATTATTGATCCAATTCCAAAAACTTATGTTTCATAATTTTAGAATTCAATTTGTCAATTTAGAATTGATTCTTCTTGTATACAAATTACGATAATGTATATTATTCCTCGAATCGTTTGTTGAGAGGTATAAAGGATTAAACCCCTTTAAGTAAGAAATAAAGTTTTTGATCGGGATATGAATCAAGCGAGGGATCCCTTAACTATTAAGGGGTCCATAGAACGAATCGCACTTTTACCACTAAACTATACCCGCTATAATGCAATTATTGTATATAAATGGACCTTTTGTCGAACAAGGGAATTAGTCGTAATTAAGAAATAGAAGCATAATATTATGATAATTAGAGTGTTGACATGTTTCGTAAAGGGGCCTCCTAATGTAATGAAATTAAGAAAAGAAAAGGGGGCGAATTTTATTTTTGGATTTTGTTTTTGCTAAAGGTGTTTTTTGACAGATACATCTCGACAAAACTACTTAATTCATAACATAAAAATGCATTGTGCAATAATCCATCGTTCCATTCTTTTTTTAGATACGTTACCAGAAAAAAGAAGGAGTAATAAAAAATTACATTTTTATCTTATATCATTTTGTTCCTATATCATAGGAATCAAAAAGTCTTTTTTTATTTATGTTTGATCATGTTTAAATTACAAGTATTTTTTTTTTCAAATCAAATACATTCAAAGAAATCATTGTTATCCAGGATTCATGGGAATAAAAAGAGCCCGGCCAGTACCTAGCCGGGCTCCGTCTGTATAAAAAAAGAAACTCAAAAATGGAATAAAATAAATATTATTATTATTATAATGATTTATTTAATATATAATCAATTTAATATATAATAATGAATAGAAATCAAATAGAAATAAAAAAAAAAAGAGAGAGATTAAGATAGAAAATAAGATATAAAGAAGGATTTTTTCAAGCCCTACTTTTTGTTCTTTTTGTTTATGCGATGTAACATAAACATAGTAATTCTATTTTTTCAATTTGGGAGAGATGGCTGAGTGGACTAAAGCGTCGGATTGCTAATCCGTTGTACGAATTTTTGTACCGAGGGTTCGAATCCCTCTCTTTCCGTTGATGATTTGGTATTTTTTTCTTTTGAACTTATTATTATGGATTATGGAGCTTTTTTTTTTTTGTTTTCTTTGTTTGTTTTATTTTTTTATTTACTAGTTAAAGATGTAAAATAGACAAAATCTTAAAAATTTTTTAAAATCCAGCACAAGCAAAGAATAAAAAAAAAATATTTTTTTTTTATTCTTCACGTCCTGGATTACGTCCTGGATCGTTAGATAGGAATCCGAAAATGAAAAGAGAAACAAAAAATATCACTACCGTGTAAACAAATAGTTTTAGAGTAAGCATTAAAAAATCTCCAAGATAATTAAAAAAGACAGAGAAAGAGAATAGATTCTCTTATATTACACATTATGTTTCTTTTGATACTTTGATACTAAGTTTCTAAGAAATCTTTTGATACTAAGTTTCTAAGAAATGAAGTGATTTCGAGGAAATATAAAAAAATTAGGAAATTTATTTGTAGTAAGAGTCGAGCCTTTTACCACCATTACCAATAATGACTATTACCAAAAATGTTCTTTCATATCCCCAATCTAGGTATTGGTGGTGGACTCAAATCTAATAATAGGATTAGGATTTCTCAATGGAAAAAAAGGAAATGATGGGATGGTCCGGATTTTTTTTGTCTATCAAAAAATTTCAATATTGGAATCGAGGATTCACACTGTAAGACTTATCTGATCTTATAAATTGTTAAAATGTTTGAATTTTTGTTTTCGAATAAATTCTTAATTTTTTAGGACATTATTCAAATTAAAGATCTCACCGAAAACTTACAGCAGCTTGCCAAACAAAAGCTAAGAGAAAAAAGAATAAGGGTATTACTGGCATAATATCTACAATTGGATTCAAAAAAGCGTAGGCTTCAGGCAATTTCGCCAAGAAAAAAATACTTGAATAAAGGGCAGAGTGAATACAAATACAGACCAAACTAAAGATATTTAGCATAACAAAGATTTTGTTCTTTAAGAAAATTAATTGTATTTTTGCTTTTTTTTGAATTAGAATTCAAATTTTTATTGTATTTTTTTTTATTTTTTATTATGTATATATGTATAATTTATATGTATAATTTTGATTATAATTTTTTCATAATTATATATTAATTTAATAATTTTATTAATAATTTTATATTCTAAATAAATTCTAAATAATTATATACTATAAAATATAATAAAATATATATTAATAATAATTATAATATAAAATAGATACTCTAAAAATAAAAGAATTATATATATTATAAATTATATATTATATATATATAATATTATATATATATAAATAAAATAATAATATATAAATTTAATAAATAATTAAAATCAAAAAATATTAATAATTTAAATATTGAATTACATATTCATATATTCATATTGAATAAATATTTATTTTTATTATTATATTATATATTATTAATTATTATATTATTAATATTTTTATATTATATATATATTATATATTACTAATTATTATATTATTAATATTTTTATGAATATTTTGAATATTTTTGATATTAATGAATATTCATTAATATTAATAAATGAGTAAAACTAAAAAAAAATGAATCAAATAAGATCAGACCCTCCAAAATACTTCTTTGATTTGAACTTATCCAGTTCAAAATCTTTTCATTCTTAAATAAAAAATAGAAGAAATCATACTTTCATACAATATCTTAATTGAATTCTATGGAATGATCAATAAATTCAGTTTAATTCTATATCTACGCATATCAAAATCCTAACAACAATTTATTCTATAGAAATCTTTGAACTGGAATTGACGAACAACCAATACCAATAATAGTGTTTATTAGTGTCGAATCGAAAATAAAATGGGGCGTGGCCAAGCGGTAAGGCAACGGGTTTTGGTCCCGCTATTCGGAGGTTCGAATCCTTCCGTCCCAGAACATATCCATTCATGATGTATATCATATTTGAATACAAATTTTATATCAGAATAAAGATTACCCTTTCTTTTTTTTTTAATCATTCGTCTCTAATCTAAATCGATTCGCTTTTGAATCTACATCTTCAAAAGCGAATCGATTTTTTTCTTTTTTTTTATTGTAATCACTCTGTATAATTGTATAATATATATTTATTATTATTTCATATTTTTTTTTTTCTTTTTTTTTTCTAATATTTTTTTTTAAGAAATTCATTTTTTCTATTTTATAAACTATCAAAATACAATAGAAAATTTATTCATACAATATCGAGTTAATTTGAATTTTTTTTTATACTTCTTTACTTTTAAAATTGTCCATTTATATAGATTTATATAGAAGGAAAACCTAAAAGTAAAAAGTATAGATTATTATGTATCGATTGAATCAATGACTATTCACGATTTCATAATTGAATCAATTACATACCGGATCCAAGCTAAAGGAATGTTATGGTAAAACTTCGTTTGAAACGATGTGGCAAAAAGCAACGTGCGACTTGAAAGACATGATTCGATTAGCTGTGGATTCTTACATCCGCCATTTTTTCTAGTATTTCTAGTATATAGAAATCGGGGTGCTCTTGGCTCGACATCGTTTGTTCTGGTCCACTAGAACTCATTGTTTGAGGGACGGGAGAGGGATTGATGATGTAAATAGTACATGGTGGAGCTCGAGTTGATTCATTTCTCAGGGGCAAGTATCTAAGGTTAGTGAAAATTAATAAGTTAGAACAACTTCGTAAGTATATTTTTGGTAGAGAAATCGAAAGGATCCAATTCGAGCAAGGTTCAAAAAAAAAAGTCAAATTTGTTGGAATTGGTAAAACTATTTCGATCAAAAGTGTATCTGTGGGAATCAACCTTCTTTCTATTTGTATGATTCTTTGAGAGAAAGAAAAAATGGTATGTTGCTGCCATTTTTGAAACGATTAAAGATCCACGAAGTAATGTCTAAACCCAATGATTCAAGGAAAAGCTAAAGGATCCTGGAACAAGTAAATACCATTTTCAAATTGTCTCAACAATTCTATTAGAATTAGAATGAATGAAGAAAAAAAAAATAGATTCTAAAGAAGCACAGGCAAGAAAAGGGGGTAGAGACCGCTCAATAAATGAAATACCTAAAGGCTTTGTTTTCCTTTGAGTTATTTGAGAATTATCCAATTTGAGTTATGAGATTTCGAATACGAGGAGTTATTTTTTTTTCAGAAAGACAAAAAATACTTAAACCGTAGTCTAATTGATTTGATGATTTTATTGATCTATTTGAGATCATAATTTTATACATAGACGTAATTTTGAATTTTCTCGAGCCGTACGAGGAGAAAACTTCTTATACGTTTCTAGGGGGGGTGTATTGTTCATCTATATCTATCCCAATGAGCTGTTTATCGAATCGTTGCAATTGATGTTCGATCCCGAAGAGAGGGAAGAGATATTCGGAAAGTGGGTTTTTATGATCCAATAAAGAATCAAACCTATTTAAATATTCCTGTTATTCTATATTTCCTTGAACAAGGCGCTCAACCTACAGGAACTGTTCAGGATATTTCAAAAAAGGCAGGTGTTTTTATGTAACTTTGCCCTAATCAACAAACGAAATTCAATTAATGAAAAAAAAAAAGAGGGTGTGGATGACTTGTATATAGATTTATAGAACTCTTTTCTCTTTTATCCCCCCGCTCTCTTGTTCTATTCATACCTAATTTTTTATTTCTTGTTGTTGACATAGAATGCTCTTTTCTATATTCAAAAAAATGGATTTTTATCGATCTTCAAAAATAAAAAAAATGGATACAGGTAGAAGATAGAATATAGAAAAAAAACAAATGAATAATCACTAAATGAAATAATTGGGTCTATAAATACATTAATTACCCCGATGAGGTGATTTTTTTCTTTATTTATTCATTATTATTTATTCATTAAATTAAAAAAAAATAATAAATATTTATTATTTTTTTTTTAAATATTTAATATATATATAGAATTGAAAAAAAAATTCCAGCACCTATAGTGACATATATCACATATAGTGACATATATATAGTGAATATATAGTGAAAGAATACTCCAGGTTCTCACGAAAAAGAATCATTTTTTTGAATACCCACTCGCTCGTTATTATTATCAGTTACTAATCCTAGTGATTGGATTTAGATACTTATTCTTTTTTTTTTTCATTTATATACTTATTTGTATTTGATAGTAAATAAATGAGATATAATATTTAAAATAGAATATTTATATGATTTTTCATCGAATGACTATTCATCTATTGTATTTTCATGTAAATAGAGGAAAAAAAGACTCTATGGAAAAATGGTCTTTCAATTCTATATTGTTTAATAGGGAGTTAGAATACAGGTGTGGCTTAAGTAAATCAACGGATAGTTTTGATCCTATTGAAAATACCAGTGTAAGTGAAGAACTCCTAATTTTAAATGATATGGATAAAAACATTCATAGTTGGAATGATAGTGACAATTCTAGTTACAGTAATGTTGATTATTTAATAGGTGTCAGGAACATCCAGAATTTCCTATCTGATCAAACTTTTTTAGTTAGGGATAGTAAGAGGAACAGTTATTCCATATATTTTGATATTGAAAATAAAATTTTGGAGATTGACAATGATCATTCTTTTCTAAGTGAATCCGAAAGTTTTTTTTCTAGTTATAAGAATTCTAGCTATCTGAATAATGTCTCTAAGAGTGATGATGATCATTATATGTATGATAGTAAATCTAGTTGGAATAATAACATTAATAGTTGCATTGAGAGTTATCTTCGTTCTCAAATCTGTATTGATAGTTACATTTTAGGTGATAGTGACAAATACAATGACAATTACTTTTATAGTTACATTTGTGGTAAGGGCAGAAATAGTAGTGAAAGCGAGAGTTCTAGTTCTAGTATAATAACTAGCACGAATTATAAAAATGATAGTTATTTCACTAGAAGAGAAAGTTCTAAAAATCTCGATGAAACTAAAAAGTACAAGCATTTGTGGATTGAATGCGAAAATTGTTACGGATTAAATTATAAGAAATTTTTAAAATCAAAAATGAATATTTGTGAACACTGTGGATATCATTTGAAAATGAGCAGTTCAGATAGAATCGAACTTTCGATTGATCCAGGTACTTGGAATCCTATGGATGAAGACATGATCTCTCTGGATCCCATTCAATTTCATTCGGAAGAGGAACCTTATAAAGATCGTATTGATTCTTATCAAAGAAAGACAGGATTAACTGAGGCTGTTCAAACAGGCACAGGTCAACTAAACGGTATTCCTGTAGCAATTGGTATTATGGATTTTCAGTTTATGGGGGGTAGTATGGGATCTGTAGTAGGTGAGAAAATCACTCGTTTGGTCGAATATGCTACCAATCAACTTTTACCTCTTATTCTAGTATGTGCATCAGGAGGAGCACGTATGCAAGAAGGAAGTTTGAGCTTGATGCAAATGGCTAAAATCTCTTCTGCTTTACATGATTATCAAACAAATAAAAAGTTATTCTATGTATCGATCCTTACATCTCCTACTACGGGTGGGGTGACAGCTAGTTTTGGCATGTTAGGAGATATCATTATTGCAGAACCAAATGCTTACATTGCATTTGCGGGTAAAAGAGTTATTGAACAAACGTTAAATAAGGCAATACCCGATGGTTCACAAGCGGCTGAATATTTATTCCATAAGGGCTTATTTGATTCAATCGTACCACGTAATCCTTTAAAGGGGGTTCTGAGTGAGTTATTTCAGCTCCATGCTTTCTTTTCTTTGACTAAAAATGAAAAAAATTATGAGACAAAAATAAAATTAGAACACACAAGAGCAAAGTAATAAGATAATAAAAGAATAGAATAATACTTTAATACTAAGAATAATCAAAAATACTAAGAATAATAAAAAGGTGTATTATCATACATATGTTTCTTGTAGAAATAGAAGGCGAAATCAATCCATTTATTTAGTTCTACATTCCTTATATTTATTATTAGATTCTATTCTATTTGTGCTTTTGATTCTATTTTTATTATATTATTTATTCTATACTCATTATATATAGTGAATATATTCTCTATATTTATTATTCTATATATATATTCACTTAACTATACTTAGTATAATTTTTCAAATATACTTAGTATAAGTATATATGAATTCTAGTGATTATAGACTATCTTTCTAACAATATAAATAAGAATAAAAAAAAAAATATGAAATTAATATAACAATAATCAAAAAAATAACAGGTACAAATATTAAATTGAGGTACCCATTCTATGATAAACTTACCCTCCATTTTTGTGCCTTTAGTGGGCCTAGTATTTCCGGCAATTGCAATGGCTTCTTTATTTCTTCATGTTCAAAAAAACAAGATTTTTTAGATACGGACAGTAGAGTAGGGACAAATCTGATATTTTTTTTTAGATCGGGAAGCAATTCGATGAATTACTCCTAAGGGTTTACATCAAAATATATAGTGCTAGTTGATGAAAGTTACTTCGGAAACAAAGAAAAGTAAAGTAAAATTCATTTGCTTGGTTTTTTTTATTCTCCCAATTCCCATAAAATAGAACTGGATCTAATATGAGTTGGCGATCAGAACGTATATGGATAGAACTTATAACGGGGTCTCGAAAAACAAGCAATTTCTGCTGGGCCTTTATCCTTTTTTTAGGTTCATTAGGGTTCTTATTGGTTGGAACTTCCAGTTATCTTGGTAGGAATTTGTTATCTTTATTTCCGTCTCAGCAAATTCTTTTTTTTCCACAAGGGATTGTGATGTCTTTCTATGGAATCGCGGGTCTCTTTATTAGTTCTTATTTGTGGTGTACAATTTTGTGGAATGTGGGTAGTGGTTATGATCGATTCGATAGAAAAGAGGGAATAGTGTGTATTTTTCGTTGCGGATTTCCTGGAAAAAATCGTCGTATTTTTCTCCGATTCCTTATGAAAGATATTCAGTCCATCAGAATAGAGGTTAAAGAGGGTATTTATACTCGTCGTGTCCTTTATATGGAAATCATAGGACAGGGGGCCATTCCCTTGACTCGTATTGACGAGAATTTGACTCCACGAGAAATTGAACAAAAAGCTGCAGAATTGGCCTATTTCTTGCGTGTACCAATTGAAGTATTTTGAAAAAAAAAATGAACTGAAAAAAGAATGCTTTCTTAGGGAAAAGAAAATGGATTTCGAAATTTTTCTATTTTTATTTTATAGAAGGGGCGTTCTTTGGTTTCGAAATTCAACTAATATTCATTATGCGAAGTGCTCTTTCCTGTATTCATCAAAAGGGGTAATTGCTTTGAATCTTAGCAATTGATATCTTTTGAAAATTTTTTTTTTCTTCATTCGAATTGGCAGTGGATTCTTTCGCTTTCTTATTTGATTTCTGTATTCTTTCTAAATTCAAGGCAAGGACTAACTCCCGAATTGAAAATAAAAAAACGCGGGAATAGATTATAGATTTATATATAAGCTCTATGACTTGTAATAGAACTTATGCTTGATAGAAAGATTATTATCATATAGAGTTGACGAATGAGGTGAAGCTGAGTTCATTAAAGACGAAAAATGGCAAAAAAGAAAGCATTCATTCCCCTTCTATATCTTACATCTATAGTCTTTTTTCCCTGGTGCATCTCTTTCACATTTAAGAAAAGTATGGAATCTTGGTTTACTAATTGGTGGAATACTAGGCAATCCGAAATTTTCTTGAATATCATTCAAGAAAAGAGTATTCTAAAAAAATTCATAGAATTCGAGGAACTGTTCCTCTTGGATGAAATGCTAAAGGAATACCCGGAAACACGTCTACAAAACCTTCGTACCGGAATCTACAAAGAAACCATCCAATTGATCAAGACGCACAACGAAGATCGTATCCATACGATTTTGCACTTCTCGACAAATATAATATGTTTCCTTATTCTAAGTGGTTATTCTATTCTAGGTAATCAAGAACTTATTATTCTTAACTCTTGGGTTCAAGAATTCCTATATAACTTAAGTGACACAATAAAAGCTTTTTCTATTCTTTTATTAACTGATTTATGTATAGGATTCCATTCGACCCATGGTTGGGAACTAATGATTGGTTCTGTCTATAACGATTTTGGATTTGCTCAGAATGATCAAATTATATCTGGTCTTGTTTCCACTTTTCCAGTCATTTTAGATACAATTTTAAAATATTGGATTTTTCGTTATTTAAATCGCGTATCTCCGTCACTTGTAGTGATTTATCATTCCATGAATGACTGAAAAAACGATCCACTGATCCAATTATAAAGTTTGTTATTTTGTATTGTATGTTATTTTGTATTGTATAAAAGATAAACATTAAAAAATCAAATTCTTCTTTTTCTTTCTACCCCCAACCCAAGGGATTCCTTCTATATTCCAGTAGAATTATTTCAGTAAATAGCAGAATCATGGATAGGGAACTATGCCAGTAACCTACCTAATCTTATTGTAGAAATTTTCAGGATAAATGATTAGACCATGCAAACTAGAAATGCTTTTTCTTGGATAAAGAAAGAGATTACTCGATCTATTTCCGTATCGCTCATGATATATATAATAACTCGAGCACCCATTTCAAATGCATATCCCATTTTTGCACAGCAGGGTTATGAAAATCCGCGAGAAGCAACCGGCCGTAT